ATGCAACGATGATTCTTTTCTACAAATCATAAAGATATTGGTACTTTATATTTTATTTTCGGAGCTTGAGCCGGTATAGTTGGTACTTCATTAAGATTAATTATTCGAGCAGAGTTAAGTCAACCAGGAAGATTAATTGGAAATGATCAAATCTATAATGTAATTGTTACAGCCCATGCATTTGTAATAATTTTTTTTATAGTAATACCTATCATAATTGGAGGATTTGGTAATTGATTAGTTCCTTTAATATTAGGAGCGCCAGATATAGCATTCCCACGTATAAACAACATAAGATTTTGATTACTACCTCCATCTTTATCTTTACTTTTAACAAGAAGTATAGTTGAAAGAGGAGTTGGAACAGGATGAACCGTTTATCCTCCTTTAGCTGCTGCTATTGCTCACGCAGGAGCATCTGTTGATTTAGGTATTTTCTCTTTACATTTAGCGGGTGTCTCTTCTATTTTAGGAGCAGTTAATTTTATAACAACAGTAATCAATATACGGTCATATGGTATAACTATAGACCAAATACCTTTATTTGTTTGATCAGTATTTATTACAGCTATTTTACTACTTTTATCACTCCCTGTTTTAGCAGGAGCTATTACAATATTATTAACAGACCGAAATTTAAATACATCATTCTTTGATCCAGCTGGTGGAGGAGATCCTATTTTATATCAACATTTATTCTGATTTTTTGGTCATCCGGAAGTGTATATTTTAATTTTACCAGCTTTTGGTATAATTTCACATATTGTTAGTCAAGAATCAGGAAAAAAAGAATCTTTTGGAACATTAGGAATAATTTATGCTATAATAGCAATTGGAATTTTAGGATTTGTAGTATGAGCTCATCATATATTTACTGTTGGTATAGATGTAGATACACGAGCATATTTTACATCTGCAACTATAATTATTGCCATTCCTACAGGAATTAAAATTTTTAGATGACTTAGAACATTACATGGAACACAAATAAATTACTCTCCTTCATTATTATGAGCATTAGGTTTTATTTTTTTATTTACAGTAGGTGGTTTAACCGGAGTGGTTCTAGCAAATTCATCAATCGATATTATTTTACATGATACCTATTATGTTGTCGCTCATTTCCATTATGTATTATCAATGGGAGCTGTATTTGGGATTTTCGCTGGTATTGTTCACTGATTCTCATTAATAACAGGAGTATCTTTAAATATTAAATGATTAAAAATACATTTTTTAGTAACTTTTATTGGAGTAAATTTAACCTTTTTTCCACAACATTTTTTAGGACTTAATGGTATACCACGACGTTACTCTGATTACCCAGATGCTTATACTACATGGAATATTATATCTTCTTTAGGATCAATAATTTCCTTTGTTGCTGCATTAAGGTTTTTATTAATTATCTGAGAAGCTTTTATTTCAAATCGTCCTGTTATTTTTACACCATTTCTACCATCTTCAATTGAATGAAAACATTCTTATCCACCTGCAGATCATTCATATATAGAAATCCCATTAATTACTAATTTCTAAAAAGGCAGATTAATGTATAAGATTTAAAATCTTAATATGAAGAATTTTATTTCTTCTTTTAGAAATTACATATGGCAACATGAGCATATTTAGGTTTACAAGATAGTGCATCTCCTTTAATAGAACAATTAATTTTTTTTCATGATCATATTATATTAATTCTAATTTTAATTGTTACATTTGTAGGATACATAATATCAACTTTATTTTTTAATTCATTTATTAATCGTTATATATTAGAAAATCAACCAATTGAAATTATTTGAACATCTATTCCTGCTTTTATTTTAATTTTTATTGCTCTTCCATCATTACGTTTATTATATCTTTTAGATGAAGTAAATAATCCATCTTTAACTCTTAAAACAATTGGACATCAATGATATTGAAGATATGAATATTCAGATTTTTTACAGATAGAATTTGATTCTTATATAATTCCTTCAAATGAATTACAAACCTCAGAATTCCGTTTACTAGATGTAGATAATCGAACAATTTTACCTATAAATACACAAATTCGAGTTCTTATTAGAGCAGCTGATGTTATTCATTCTTGAACTGTTCCAGCTCTAGGTGTTAAAGCAGATGCAATTCCAGGACGTCTTAATCAAACTAGATTTTTAATTAATCGACCAGGATTATTTTATGGTCAATGTTCAGAAATCTGTGGAGCAAATCATAGATTTATACCTATTATAATTGAAAGAATTTCTATTAATTCATTTTTAAATTGAATTTCTTTATCAATTAAAGATTCATCCGATGACTGAAAGTAAGTATAGATCTTTTAAATCTATTATAGTAATTTACGTTTACTTCTGATGAAAGAAATTAGTTAATAATATAACATATATTTGTCAAATATAAATTATCTTTTTTAAAGATATTTCTTTATGCCTCAAATAGCCCCTCTTTATTGATTATATTTATTTTTATTTTTTTCAATTATTCTTATATTATTTTTTATTATAAATTTTTTTATTAAACCTTTTAATTATATTTCTTCAATCTCCTATAATATTAAACCTATTTCTAAATCTTGAAAATTATAACAAATTTATTTTCAATTTTTGAACCATCTTCAAGAATTTTTAATTTGTCTATAAACTGAATTTCTACTTTTTTAGGATTATTATTTATTCCATATTTATATTGAGCTTCTCCTTCACGTTGATCCTTATTATGAAGAAAAATCATCCAAACTTTACATAAAGAATTTAAAGCTTTATTACAACCTTCACATACAGGATCAACTATATTGTTCGTAGCTTTATTTAGTTTCATTGTATTTAATAATTTTTTAGGACTTTTACCTTATATTTTTACTAGATCTAGGCACATAGCAATAACTTTATCTTTATCATTACCATTATGAATTACTTTAATAATTTTTGGATGAGTTCAACATACTAATCATATATTTACTCATTTAGTTCCTCAAGGAACTCCTTTTGCTTTAATACCTTTCATAGTATTGATTGAAACTATTAGAAATCTAATTCGACCAGGCACATTAGCTATTCGATTAGCTGCTAATATAATTGCTGGTCATTTATTATTAACATTATTAGGAGGAGTAGGACCATCACTAAGATTATCATTACTGTCAATTCTTATTACTGCTCAAATTCTTCTTTTAATTTTAGAATCTGCTGTTGCAATTATTCAATCATATGTATTCACAGTTCTTAGAACCTTATATACAGGAGAAATTAATTAATTAATTAATGACATCATCTCATGGATTCCATACATACCATCTAGTAGATATAAGACCATGGCCTTTAACTGGTTCAATCAGAGCTATAATATTAACTACTGGTTTAGTAAAATGATTTCACCAATATAATATAAACCTCCTTATTTTAAGATTTATTGCAACTATTTTAACTATAATTCAATGATGACGTGACGTAACTCGTGAAGGAACTTATCAAGGTTTACATACTATAACAGTAATAAAAGGCTTAAAATGAGGAATAATTTTATTTATTTTATCAGAAGTTTTATTCTTCTTTTCATTTTTTTGAGCTTTTTTCCATAGAAGATTATCTCCAACTGTAGAAATTGGTATATACTGACCTCCTTTAGGTATTCAACCATTTAACCCATTTCAAATTCCCCTTTTAAATACTACAATTTTATTATCTTCAGGAGCAACAGTTACTTGAGCTCATCATGCTATTATAGAAGCAAACTATAGACAAGCTATTCAAAGTCTTGGATTAACTATTATTTTAGGATTTTATTTTACATTACTTCAAGCATATGAATATATTGAAGCTCCTTTTACAATTGCTGATTCTGTATTTGGTTCAACATTTTTTGTCGCTACTGGATTTCATGGTCTCCATGTTATCATTGGAACTAGATTTTTATTTATCTGTTTTTTACGACTTTATAAATGTCATTTTTCATCATTACATCATTTAGGATTTGAAGCTGCTGCTTGATATTGACACTTTGTTGATGTAGTTTGATTATTCTTATATATTTTTATTTATTGATGAGGTGGATAATTTTTTTAATATAAACAGTATATTTGATTTCCAATCAGAAAGTCTAATAATTTAGAAAAAATAATTTTTACAATATTAATAATTCTACTTTTAACATTTTTTATTTCATGTTTAGTTATAATTATCTCTACTATTTTATCAAAAAAAACAATTATAGATCGTGAAAAAAATTCCCCATATGAATGTGGGTTTGATCCTAAAAGTTCTGCTCGATTACCTTTTTCATTACGATTTTTTTTAATTGCTGTAATTTTTTTAATTTTTGATGTAGAAATTACATTACTACTTCCTATTGCTTCTACGTTAAATTTAACAAATATTTTTTCTTGATTTTTCACAAGAATTACATTTTTATTAATTTTATTAATAGGACTTTATTATGAATGATTTCAAGGAGCCTTAAATTGATCATAATTTAAATTATAGTCAATATTATGACGTATGAGTTGCATTCATAAAGAGTTTTTTAAACTAATTTAATTTAAATAATTAGAAAGCGAAATATTGCATTTAGTTTCGACCTAAATTTTAGGCTAAAAGCCTTCTAATTTTTGATAGAAACCAAAATAGAGGTGTATCATTGTTAATGATAAAATTAAGTAATAACTTCTATCAAGAGGAATATTTATGATTAAAATAAAAGCTTCTAACTTTTATTTAAGCGGCTAAATTCCGTTTATATTCCTATTTTTTATAGTGTAATTAACACGTTGTATTTTCATTACAAAACTGAAATATTTTATTTCTAAAAATATTACTCAAAGTAAAATTTTACATCTTAAGCTCCACAAACTAATATTTTTATTAAACTATTTGAGTTTATTTATAAATAAATTAATATTTCTTTTGCAGCTTCAATGCAATATTCTATATGAATTATATAAATTTTTTTATAAAAACATAAATATTATTATAATAACTCCTACAATAAAAAATTTTATAAATACTTTAATTCTATTAATTTGTAATATATTTAAAAACAAAAATAACTTTGAAAATCTAAAATACAATCCTTGACCACCTAAATATTCATATCAACCTTTATCTATTAAAATTTCTATTATAATTCCATTGTTTAATCTTATTTCCCTAATTTTTTTAGTCCTTAAAAAAGGTATAAATCATATTGAACCAAATATTACTACAAATTTATAATTAATTAAAGATTTTAAATTATAATTTACATTTATAAAATTTAATATATATCCTAAAAATGCTCCTGTTAAAGTAATTATTAAAACAAAATTTTTTATTAATAATCTTAAACAAATTATATAAGGTTCTGGAAATAATAATCATGATAAAATTGCTCCTATAATGATTCCACTAAATCCTAATAAAGTTATAGAATTATTTATAATTTTATCTTCATCATAAACTCTACTTAAACCCCCTAAATTATAATCACCATTTAATCTATAATAAACTAAACGTATAGTATAATTTACAGTAAGTCCTGTAGACAATACATATAATAAAAAAGAAATAAAATTTATTCATCTTATAAATATTACTTCTAAAATTATATCTTTAGAATAAAACCCAGCTAAAAATGGAAATCCACATAATGCTAAATTTGCTACTGTTATATAAGCTACTCTTAATGGTATAAATTTAATTAAACACCCTATATAACGAATATCTTGGTACCCATTTACACTATGAATAATAACACCAGCACATATAAACAATAACGCTTTAAATAATGCATGACTTAATAAATGAAAAAAAGAAAGATCAGAATAACCTAAAGCTAAAATTCTTAATATTACTCCTAATTGTCTTAAAGTAGATAAAGCAATAATTTTTTTTAAATCATATTCAAAATTAGCACCCAACCCAGCTATAAATATTGTTAAACATGAAATTAATAATAATCAATTTTGAATTTTCGAATTCTCTAAAGCAGAGCTAAATCGAATTATTAAATAAACACCCGCAGTAACAAGGGTAGAAGAATGAACTAAAGCAGAAACAGGTGTTGGTGCTGCTATTGCAGCAGGCAACCAAGCAGAAAAAGGAATTTGAGCACTTTTAGTTATAGCTGCTAATATAATTAAAAATTTTAATAAAATTCATTCTCTATCTAAAAAATAATAACTATAAATAACAAAATTTCAACTTCCTAATTTTACTATTAAACCAATACTTAATAAAATCGCCACATCTCCAACTCGATTAGATAATACAGTTAGTATTCCCGCATTAGCAGATTTTTCATTTTGATAAAAAATAACTAAAGCATAAGATACTAATCCTAACCCATCTCAACCCAATAAAATTCTAATTAAATTTGGTCTTAAAACTATTATAGTTATAGAGAAAACAAAAGCTAAAACAAGATATATAAAACGATTAAATCTTTTATCTATATATATATAACTACCACTATAAAATATAACTCTACTAGAAATCAATAAAACAAAAGATAAAAATAATATAGAAATTCAATCAAAAATTAAAATAAAAACAATTGATAAAGAATTTAATCTTATTAATTCTCATTCAATAATACTAACTTCATTATAAAATATTTTCATTAAAAATACAAATCAACAGATAAAAGAACATAAACCTAAAAATATTATTCTAGTTATATGTATATATAATTTTCAAACCATTATTCACGTTATTTATTATTAATTATAAGATTTTATGAACATCCTGTAATTCCGTTAATTATTCCTAAGTTTAAAATTAATATATTCAAAGGAAATCAATGTAAAAATAAAACTAAATATTCACTAACCTTTCCTGAAGTACAAGAATATAAAGACCTAAAAAAAACACCATGTTGTCTTAAACTATATATATATAATCTATAACCAGCTCTAAAAAAAGAAAGTAATATTAATCCTAATATTCTTAATTTTCTTCACCTTACTAATCTAATAATTAAACTAATTTCCCCAAATAAATTTAAAGTAGGAGGTGCTGCTATATTACCAACTCTTAATAAGAATCATCATAATCCTATTCTAGGTATATAATTTAATAAACCTTTATTAATTAAAAGTCTTCGACTTCCTACTCGCTCATATACTATATTAGCTATACAAAAAAGACCTGAAGAACATAAACCATGTCCAACCATTACTACTACAGCCCCTATTACACCTCACCAACTAAAAATTATTAAACCACATAAAACCAATCTTATATGAACAACAGAAGAATAAGCAATTAAAGATTTTATATCAACTTGCCGTAAACATATTAAACTAATAATAATTCCACCTAATAACCTTACACTTACTCATAATCAAGAAAAATTTAAACTAATTTTTTGAAATAAAATTAATACACGAATAAGACCATATCCTCCTAATTTTAATAATACTCCAGCTAAAATTATAGATCCTGCTACTGGAGCTTCAACATGAGCTTTAGGTAATCATAAATGAAATATATATATAGGTAATTTTACTAAAAAAGCTATAACTCTTCTAAAATATCATAATACATTAATATAATTTAAAATATAATTAGGTTTTATTAATAATATTATAAGTCTTCCATTATTATAATAAATAAATAATAAAGAACACAATAAAGGTAACGACAAAGTTAAAGTATAAAATAATATATAAATCCCCGCCTGAATTCGTTCAGGTTGATAACCTCATCCTAAAATTAAAATTAAAGTAGGAATTAATGATATTTCAAATCTAATATAAAATATTAAATAATTTAAAGTAGAAAAAGTCAAAAAAAGTCTTAATAATAAAAATAAATTAATAATAATAAATATTATAGGAAATTTATTTTGAAATTTTACTTTTCTTCTTGAAATAATAATTAAAAATATAATTCATGATCTTAAATAAATTATAATATAACTTAAATAATCTATACCTAATCCAAATCCTAAATTATATATATATATATTCCTAAAACAATTCAAACCAATAAAAAATCTTAATAAACCTAAATTAATTTGGACTAAATTTCAATTATTTTTATATTTTATCAATATAATTATAGGTAATATAATTTTTAACATTCTAAAACATTGAATCTTTTAAAATAATCATTACCATGTCTACGTACAATTAAAATTAATAATGATAAACCCAAAGCACCTTCACATACTACTAAAGTTAAAAAAAATAATGAAAAATAAATTTCATTCCCAATATTTACTATTTGCAACCTTAAAAGCCAAAAAATACCTAATATTATAAACTCTAATCTTAATAATGAGTTTAATAAATGTTTATGATAAGAAATAAATCTTCATAACCCACAAAAAATTATAAATAATGATATTATTGTTATTAAAAATCTGAAATTTATCATTAATTAAAGTTTTAATAGTTTATAACTAAAACCTTGGTCTTGTAAATCAAAAATGAAATTTATTTCTTAAAACTTCAGAGAAAAAGATAATATCTTTAACTTTAATCCCCAAAATTAATATTTTTTAAACTATTCTCTGATATTTTAATATTAACTATTCCATTATTATTAGGCTTCTCGATTTTATTTACACAACTTTCTCACCCATTAGCAATAGGATTAACATTATTAATACAAACAACATTAATTTCTATTACAGTAGGAATTTCAACTTATTCTTTTTGATTTTCATATATTTTATTTTTAGTTTTTTTAGGAGGTATATTAATTTTATTTATTTATGTAGCTTCTTTAGCATCAAATGAACCATTTTATTTTTCTAACTTTATATTATCTATATTTTTTATAATAATTATTCTTTCAATAATTTTTTTATTTCTAGATCCATTTTTAGTTATAAATCCATCTTCACTGCCTTTCTCTTCATTTAAATTCTCATCCTCAACTCCATTAATTATCAATTGAATTTATAATACTCCTTCGATAATCTTTACTATTTTTATTATTCTTTATCTTTTATTAATATTAATTATCGTAGTTAAAATCACTAATTTATTTAAAGGACCTTTACGATTATTACAATAATGTTAACACCTATACGTAAATCTCATCCGTTATTTAAAATTGCCAATAATGCTTTAGTAGATATACCTCTTCCAAGAAATATTTCAACATTTTGAAATTTTGGATCACTTTTAGGGTTATGTTTAATTGTCCAAATTTCTACAGGTTTATTTTTAGCCATACATTATACTGCTCATATTGATTTAGCTTTCTCTAGAGTAACACATATTTGTCGAGATGTAAATTACGGATGACTTTTACGAACACTTCATGCTAATGGGGCTTCTTTTTTCTTTATTTGCCTTTATATTCATATCGGACGAGGTATTTATTTTAGATCATATATAAATCTTCATGCTTGAATAGTAGGTGTAATTATTTTATTTATAATTATAGCAACAGCGTTTTTAGGTTATGTACTTCCATGAGGTCAAATATCTTTTTGAGGTGCAACAGTTATTACTAATTTATTTTCAGCTATCCCTTATATTGGAACTAATTTAGTTCAATGAATTTGAGGAGGATTTTCGGTTGATAACGCTACATTAACCCGATTTTTTTCTTTTCATTTTATTTTACCTTTAGTAGCTGCTACTTTCTCAATAATTCATATCTTATTTTTACACCAAGCTGGTGCAAATAATCCATTAGGTATTTCAAGACAATCAGATAAAGTCCCATTTCACCCTTATTTTACATTTAAAGACATTGTAGGATTTATTATTATAATAACTATATTATTATCTTTAACTTTACTATTCCCTTATTTTTTAGGAGACCCAGATAATTTTATTCCAGCTAACCCATTAGTTACTCCTCCTCATATCCAACCGGAATGATATTTTTTATTTGCTTATGCAATCTTACGATCAATTCCTAATAAATTAGGAGGAGTTATTGCTTTAGTTATATCAATTATAATTCTAATAATTCTACCTTTTACTCATACATCAAAATTTTTAAGACTTAGATTTTATCCTATAAATCAAATTATATTTTGAATTTTTGTAGTAATTTTATTTCTTTTAACCTGAATTGGAGCTCGACCAGTTGAAGATCCTTATATTTTAACAGGACAATTACTAACAATTTTATATTTCTTATTTTACTTAATTAATCCTTTATTATTAATTTGATGAGATAATATATTAAAATGGTTGTTTAGTTTAATTAAAATAAATGTTTTGAAAACATTAGATAAGAAAAATTTCTTAATAATTATATATTAATATACTTTTTTAATTATAAATTAAAACAAAACAAAATATTTTAAATCCTAAAAAAAAAATTAAATAATTAATAGATAAAGGTAAATAACTTTTTCAAGCTAAATATATTAATTTATCATAACGTAACCGAGGTAATGTTCCACGTACTCATACAAAAATAAAAGAAATAATAACACTTTTAAAATAAAATAATATTCTAAATGGACTCCTTCCTAAAAAAAAAATAACAAAAAGAACCCTTATAAAAAGAATTCTAGCATATTCTGCTATAAAAATTAATGCAAATCCTCCAGCACCATATTCTGTATTAAATCCGGAAACTAATTCAGATTCACCTTCTGCAAAATCAAAAGGAGTTCGGTTAGTTTCAGCTAAACAAGATCTAAATCACACTATTCTTAAAGGGAAAGCAATAATTATAAACCAAAAATCCATTTGATAATTATTAAATAAATTTAAATTAAATCCTCCAATTAATATTACAAAAGATAATAGAATTAAAGCTAATCTTACCTCATAAGAAATAGTTTGAGCAACAGCACGTAATCTTCCTAAAAGAGAATATTTACAATTAGAAGATCAACCAGCAATTATTGTTGAATAAACCCCCATTCTTAAACAACATAAAAAAAATAAAATACTTAAATTAAATCTTATTAAATTAATTTCATAAGGTAATACTGATCAAACTACTAAAGAAATAAATAAACTAAATACGGGACATATATAATAAACCAAAAAATTAGATATAGTAGGAATTATTTGTTCTTTTGCAAAAAGTTTTACAGCATCAGAAAATGGCTGTATAATTCCTATAAATCCTACTTTATTAGGTCCTTTACGAATTTGAATATAACCTAAAATTTTACGTTCTAATAAAGTAACAAAAGCAACTCCAATTAAAACACAAATAATTAATACTAAATAATTAATAATTTCCACAACTATTAAAATCACAAAATAATTAGATTACTAATTAATAACTATTTATAGAATTTTTATCTATTTAACAAGATCCTAAATCTAGCACATAATCTGTCAAAATAGCTCATTTATATAAAATAATTTCAATTATTTAATCCTTTCGTACTAAAATAATTTTTTATTTATTAAAAGATAGAAACCAACCTGGCTTACGCCGGTTTGAACTCAAATCATGTAAAAATTTAAAGGTCGAACAGACCTTCTTATATAACTGCTACAATTATATAGAAATTTTAATTCAACATCGAGGTCGCAAACTTTTTTCTCAATATGAGCTTTCAAAAAAAATAACGCTGTTATCCCTAAAGTAACTTAAACTTTTAATCTCTAAATAGGATCATTTATTATATATAACTCATCTAAATTTGTTTAAATCTTATAAACAGTTAATAATCATTTTACCATTATCACCCCAATAAAATAAAATTTATCACTAAATAATTATATTAATAAAATTTTATTAATTAATAAATTTATATTAAGCTTTATAGGGTCTTATTGTCTTTTTAATTTATTTAAGCCTTTTCACTTAAAAGTTAAATTCAATTTATAATATAGAGACAGTCTTTTTTTGTCAAACCATTCATACAAGATTTCAATTAAAAAACTAACGATTATGCTACCTTTGCACAGTTAAAAATACCGCGGCTCTTAAAATAATTATCAGTGAGCAGGTTGGACTTTTTATATCTTCAAATAGACATGTTTTTGATAAACAGGCAAAAAAAAAAGTTGCCGAATTCCTTTATATTATAAATATTTTATTAAATAAATAATATTATTTTATTTTTATTTACAAACATTAAATTATACTAATAATAATCATTATATTTTATTTTATTTTAATTTAATTAATTTTTCAATAATTTAAAAAGTTGTTATAAATTATATAATTAAAAAAATTAGTTAAAACACTTTATAAATATATCTACTTTTAAGATTAATTTAAATATTATTTAATTTTACAACTATTTATTATTCATATTATAAAAAGCTATTCCCTTCTACACTTTATTTTTATATATTATCTTATATAAAAAATAAATTTAATTTATTTCTTAAAAAACTAGATATATAAAACTCGACTGATATTTCATCTTTAATTTTATATTAAATATTTATTTTTTACAAAATAATTTTTATAAAATTAACTGTTTTTATTTCAAGATAATTATAATAAATAATTTATATAAATTTTCCCTGATACACAAGGTATAATAATTTAACATTACTATATAAAATTTTATATTTATTAACTTTCCTTTACAGTACTTTCTTCTATAGTTTATTTATTTATTTTCATTAAAATTTACTTTATTCAAAAATTAAAAATTATTTTTCTTAAATATAAAATAAATTCTCGTTTTAAACAAGTTATAAATTTCAAAGTAAACCGATTTGCACGATAAATTTTTTCAATGTAAATGAAACGTTAATCTAATTTAACTATACTTTGATAATTCTAGATACACTTTCCAGTACATCTACTATGTTACGACTTATTTCATTTATAAATGAAAGCGACGGGCAATATGTACATAATTTAGAGCTATTACCTTATAAACATATTAAAATTATAATACTATCAAATCCTCTTTCATAATAAAAATTCTTTTATCAATTCATTATAAAATAATTTATTGTAACTCATTTTAACTTGGTTATAAGCTGCACCATGATCTAATTTCAATAAACAATTATATTTAATAATTTTTCTTTTTAGAATTATCTGATAATGATGGTATACAAACTAATTTATTTATATAAACTAAACACAAGTAAGATTTTTCGTGGATTATCGATTAAAAAACAAATTCCTCTGAAAAGATTAAATTACCGCCAAATCTTTTAATTTTTAAGTATATATCTAATACTAATTAAGTTTTTATAATTTTCTTAAAATAATAGGGTATCTAATCCTAGTTTATAATTAAACTTTTTAGCTTCAATCTTAATTTAAATAAATTATATATATAATAACAATTAAATTTTACCTTTTATTATTTATAATTTTTAATAAATCTTTATTTAACTAATTACTAAATATTTTTATTTAATCTTTAAGTATAACCGCGAATGCTGGCACAAATATTTATCAGATTTAATTATATTATTACTAGTTCATATTTTTATATAATTAACACTAAAAATTTATGCTGAGTTTATATAATTTATTAATTATATTTTTATTTTTTTACTATATTTAATATATAATTAAATATTTATTCACACAATAATTTTCATACAAATTCAATAAAATCTTTAAAAAATCAAGCCAAAATTAAACATTTTATAAAAAATAAAAAAATAAAAAAATAAAATAAATTTTAATGTTTGTATATATATATATACTAATTATCTTATTAATAAGATTTTATAACCAACATATATAATATATTAATTAAATAATATATATATATATACTAATTATCTTATTAATAAGATTTTATAACCAACATATATAATATATTAATTAAATAATATATATATATATAATTAATTAAATGTACTTCAAAAAGTGAAAAAATATATAATTTAGAATATAAACCAACAATACAAGATATAAATTATCTTAATATATTTATTAATATATCAAGAAGGAATATAATAATTGCATCATATATAATTTAGAAATATAATCAAAAAAAAAAAATAGAAAAAAAATAGAGTATATTTCATTAAGCAGAAAGAAGAGAATCCCTAAAAGAGCGCACTATTATATTTCTGTTACGGGTATGAACTTTATATGCTTATAGGTTTTTCTCATCCTCAAAGTAATTCCATTTGGTTAAACCTAACACTCTTTCTCCAGTAGAGTACGGTTTAACCAATGGAATTACTTGAATGTATAAAGGGGCAATATTTATATTCATTTATCTTTGATATAAATATTATTTATAAAATTTATTAATATAAAATTAATAATTAAATAAATGCATATATTTATATATATATATATAAACTATAAATAAATTTACTTATTAATTTATTATTTGTAATGGATTTACACCATTTCTTAAAAGATCAAAACTTTTTATGCTTTAAACATCAACAAATAAATAATCTTATTTTAATATAGTGCCTGATTTAAAAGGATAGCTTTGATAGAGCTAATCATGTATTTTTTATACCTATATTATAATATAATTATTATTATAAAAAGATAAGCTAATATTAAGCTAATGGGTTCATACCCCGTAAATGAAAGTATACTCTTTCTCTTTTTAATGTATTTTCCTATATCTTATATTATTTTTTTATTTACTTTAATTTTAAGATCTATTATTTCAATTTCTTCTTCATCTTGATTTGGAGCATGAATTGGATTAGAACTTAATATATTATCTTTCGTTCCTTTAATTACATTAAAAATAAATTCTTATTATTCAGAAGCAGCTTTAAAATATTTTCTCATTCAAGCCTTAGGATCATCTTTATTTATCTCTTCTAGATTTTTATCTATTATATTTTTTTATATTAGTTATATTTTTATTCTCTTAGCTCTTTTGTTAAAATTAGGTAGAGCCCCTTTCCATTTCTGATTTCCTCAAGTTATAGAAGGTCTAAATTGACCACAAATTTTTTTATTAATAAGAATTCAAAAATTAGCTCCAATAATTCTTTTATCTTATCTTTTGATTAATAATTTTATAACTAAATTAATCATTTTATTCGCTATTTTATCAGCTATAGTAGGAGCTTTAGGAGGTTTAAATTTATTACAATTACGAAAAATTCTTGCATTCTCATCGATTAACCATATTTCCTGAATAATAATTGCAATTTTAACTGGAGATATTTTCTGATTTATTTATTTTATTATTTATATATTTATCTTATTATCTATTACAAGTATATTTTATAACCTTCAAGTATTTACTTTTTCAAGAATTATTCAATCAAACCAAAATAGAATTTTACATTCAATTTTAATCTCTTTTAATTTACTTTCTTTAGGAGGTTTACCTCCTTTTACAGGATTCATTCCTAAATGAATATTAATTCAAATAATAGTAAATTTCAATATATATATTCCTTTATTTTTTTTATTAGTTTCAGCTTTAATTACTTTATATTTTTATTTACGTATTATTATTATATTTATTCTTTTATTAAATCCTATTATAAATTTTAATATAAAATATAAATCAATTACTTTAAATTTTTCAATAATAATAAAAACATTTTTTAATTTTATTGGATTATTATTACCTACTTATTTATTATTGTTTTAAAGAATTTTAAGTTATTTAAACTAAAAACCTTCAAAGTTTTTAAAAAAAGTCTTAGCCTTTTAAATTCTACTTCAAACCCTAGTGATTTACACATTTTTAAACTTGCAATTTAATGTTATTTTATATTATACTATAGAGTTTAATAAAGGAATTATAATTCGTTTATAGATTTACAATCTACCACCTTCAACTCGGCCACTTTACT